TCATTTATTCTTTGCCGCGTATTTATTCTCCTCCTACTTATGTTATGCCCCCTATTATCTATTAGAATTCGATTCTATTAGATATAAAAACTATTGATGCATTACATGACATTGACAATCTGGCAATAGGAGGTGTCACAACGCTTCAACTTGGATTGAAAATAAAAAAAAAGGGGGGGGGGGGGGTGAAGTAGTCTTCTTCACAATATACATACTATTACTAGGAATGGGATACAAGTACTAGGAATGGGATACAAGCAATTCCCAACATCTCGCAGAAATGCAGTATAAACAAAGCAAGCAAGGGGCTTTCCATATTTTTTTTTGATCATACATAATTGCATCGATCAACAATAATTCGGCCCTTTTTTTACCAACTTGATGAATCTGTGGATCTAGAAATTCATTTCGGACAATTGAACCTTCTCAAACTGTTTCTTTTTAAGAACCAAAAAGATTTGTGCTAGAATAACAGATGCCAAGAAGAACAACAAACCTTGGACACGTAATGGATCTTGAAGTACTATTTCTGCATCTCCCTGACCAAATCCACCCACATTGGGATTACTCGTTAATGGCTGATCAAGCTTGATGGATTCGCCCTCTGAAACAAGAAGTTCTGGTCCTGGAGGTATAATATCAACCACTTGATGTCCATCCGATGCATCGGCTATGGTTATTTCATATCCCCCCTTTTCTTTACGTACTATTCTGCTTACTATACCTGCTGCTGTAGCATTATAGACTGTATTGTTACTCTTGCTCCCATCGGGATAAATCTGACCCCTTCCCCTGTTCCCACCTACGTATATGGGATATTTTAAGAAGTGAACGTCTTTCTTAGTAGAAGGGTCCGGAGAAAGAATGGGAAAGATGATTTCACTATATTTCTGACCAGGAACAGGACCCACCACAAGAATATTTCTTTTAGTGGGGCGATAGCTCTGAAAAGACAGATTGCCCATCTTTTCTTTCAGCTCGGGAGAAATACGATCGGGGGGAGCTAATTCGAATCCTTCGGGTAAAATAAGGACAGCCCCTACATTCAAAGCCCCCCTCTTACCATTAGCAAGAACTTGTTTCAGTTGCATATCATAAGGGATTTTAACAACTGCTTCAAATACAGTATCAGGAAGCACAGCTTGTGGAACCTCAATATCCACGGGCTTATTAGCTAAATGGCAATTGGCACATACAATACGCCCAGTTGCTTCTCGTGGATTTTCATAACCCTGCTGCGCAAAAATGGGATACGCATTTGAAATAGATGTCCGAGTTATTACATATATCATGATCAATACGGAAATGAATCGAGTCATCTCTTCCTTTACCCAAGAAAAGGTATTTCTATTTTGCATGGTCCAATTATTGATCCCGGAAATTTCTACAATAAATTAGGTAGGTAGCTAGTATAGTTCCCTATCCACGATTCTGCCATTGTACTGGAATAATTGTACTGAAGTATAGGAAGAATCCCCTGGGCGGGTAGAAGTATAAAGAGTGAGTAAGCTTCAAAACGGTTTGTTTATGTACGAAGTGGCATCATGATTTGATTGATATCAGCAGATCAAATGAGTTCTTCATTCATTCATTCATTGAATGATAAATCACTACAAGTGAAGGAGATACACGATTTAAATAATGGAAGATCCAATATTTCAAAATTGTATCTAGAATGACTGGAAAAGTGGAAACAAGACCAGATATAATTTGATCGTTATGAGCAAATCCAAAATCTTTGTAGACCGAACCAATCATTAGTTCCCAACCGCGGGGTGAGTGGAATCCGATACATAAATCAGTTAATAAAAGAATAGAAAAAGCCTTTATTGTGTCGCTTAAGTTATAGAAGAATTCCTGAACCCAAGAATTCAGAATGACAAGTTCTTCATTACCCAGAATAGAATAACCGCTTAGAATAGCAAAACAGATTATATTTGTCGAGAAATGCAAAATGATATGGATATGATCTTCATTGTGCATTTTGACCAATTGTATCGTCTCTTTGTGGATTCCTATACGAAGCTTTTGTATCTGTGTCTCCGGGTACTCTTTTATCATTTCATCCAACAGGAATAGTTGTTCTAATTCTATGAATCTTTCTAGAACGTTCTTTTCTTGAATATCATTCAAAAAAGTTTCTGATTGTCCGGTATTCCACCAATTAGTAACCCAAGGTTCCAGGCTTTTATTAAATGAGAGAGAAATCCACCAGGGCAAAAAGACTATAGATGCAAGATACGGGAGGGGAATCAATGCTTTTTTCTTTTTTGACACTTTTCATCTGTGAATTGTTAATGAACCCACTTCATTTGCCGACTCTATTTGATCCGATATTTCTATGAAGCATGAGTTCTATAACAAGGTATGGAACCTATGGATCTATTCCCCCTTTTTTTTTGAATTGTTTAGTCCTTGGATCTAGAAAGAATATAGAAAAAGAATAATAAGGATCCGTTTCGAATGAAGAAATAAGCAAATATTTTTACCAGATATCTCAGTTGGTCAAATTCGAACCAATTCTATCTTAATTTGTTCTTTCGATGAATGCCCAAAAGAACCACTTGAAATAATGAATATTATTTGGATTTCGAGACGAAAGAACTCTTCTCAATTATTCCTGGTTGCTGGGAGCCGGTGAAAATTAAAAAAAAAAAAAATAATTGAGGGGATACTTCTGAAAAATATGAATGATGAAATCCGAAATAGGTGGCAAAATGAGAGAGAAATTGGATAGTTATGAAAGATCTAAGCGTTTGGTTATCAAGGAGCTAAAAAAAGGATCAAAAAAGAAACATCGATTGACAAAAGAAAGATAATTAACGAGATACATCTGTATCTAATGTTTTAATCCAAGGTATTGGCCCTAAAAAGAGAAATTCTGTATTCTGTATTCCGAAATGTTCGGATATGTGTAATGAATACATACTTATTAGACTTGTTACTAGTAGAATTGAGTTCTATATGTAGAAAAAAGTTTTGGTCTATAAAAACAGCTTCTTATTGTGGTTGTTCCGTATACGTCCGCCTGCTTTATTCTATGGGACACAGAAGGATTACCAACGGAACGGGGGAAATGAAATCAAATCTAACATGTTTTGCTCGAATGAACGTCCCGAAGAAGCTTCAATTATATTAAAAAGGGGGTTCCTGGATTCCTTCCCTCATGCTGAGAAAACATTTATTTCATTTCAAAATACTTCAATTGGCACGCGCAAGAAATAAGCCAATTCAGCAGCTTTTTGTTCAATTTCCCGTGGAGTCAAATTTTCATCAGTACGAGTCAAGGGAATGGCGCCCCGGCCTCTAATTTCCATATAAAGGACACGCCGAGGATAAAGACCCTCTTTAACTTCCATTCTGATCGATTGGATATCCCTCATAAGGAATCGAAGAAAGATGCGACGATTTATTCCAGGAAATCCCCAACGAAAAATACACACTATTCCTTCTTTTCTATCGAATCGATCATAACCACTACCTACATTCCACGAAATTGTGCACCACAAATAGGAACTAATGAACAGACCTGCGATCCCATAGAAAGACATCACGATTCCTTGGGGAAAAAAAATGATTTGCTGAGACGGGAATAAGGATATCAGATTCCTACCAAGATAACTGGAAGTTCCAACCAATAAGAATCCCAATGAACCTAAAAAAAGGATACAGGCCCAGCAGAAATTACTTGTTTTTCGAGACCCCGTTATAAGTTCTATCCATATACGTTCTGATCGATAGTTCATACTAGATCCAGTTGCATCCTATTCTATTAGAATTGAGAGAAGAGAATAAGCCAAATGAATTTGATTTTACTTTATTTTTGTTTTGCTCCCGAAGTAACTCTCATCAACTAGCACTATTATGATGTGAACTATTAGGAATAATTCATCGAATTGATTAGATATAAAATAATAACATCCCCTTCATATGATATGTATATCTACACAATATAGATACGTTGACTTTCTATTTCAGATATCCGCTGATCCATTTCAAAACACCTATCCCCACCCACATATACATGAATTTATCCGTATATTATGTATCCGCATACATAACCATTTTTTTTTATTTGTGCTCGGAGGGAGCCGCATGTTGTACCATATTCCACTAAATAGATATATGTATTATGATCCAAGTTATGATCCAAGTGTTGAAATAAATTGATGAAATTTTGTCCTATCGGATCTAGACAATCTTGTTTTTTTGAACATGAAGAAATAAAGAAGCCATTGCAATTGCTGGAAACACTAAGCCCACTAAAGGCACAAAAATAGAGGGTAAATTGAGATCTGTCATAGAATGGGTACCTCGATTTAATATTTGTACCTGTTATAAAGATATCTTATGTTATGATAAGTCTATCTATTAATAAGTCTATCTATTATAAGTATTATTAAGTATCTAATAAGTGCAAGGAATGTAGAGCTAAATAAGTGTATGTGTATCTATTCATCTCTCTACAAAAATATATGGATGATAATCCGCCTTATTATTCTTGCTCTACCGCCCTTATCTTCTAATAAAGAGTTTCTTACGAGTTTCCTAAAGATTCGTTAGAATCCGACCCAACAGGAATTCATAGTCAAAATGTAGGTTCTCGGGAGATATAAAAATATGCAACACTTCCCTTATAGATTTGAATTAATCTATATATATATTAATACAATATATATATATTAATATGAAAGAAGGGAACATAAAATTCTTTTTATTTTTTTTTTTCAATTCCATTCCGCGGAAGTAAGAATTCACTCTTTTCCTCTTGATAGAGGGTTCCAATTACTAATCATGAATAGGGGTAGGATAAAAAATCCGTATAAAAAAAAAAGTAATTATCCGAAACTTCCTATAGAACTTATGTTACCAAAGAAAACCCCACTCCTCTTATTTTTTTTTGACTTTGATTCCGATGAACTAAAGTTCGCTACAAATAACTGAACCTAGCACTCTACTTTAATTTTGATTCAAGGGAAAGAAACCGTGTAGCTGAAATA